ATGGCTTACTTAATAATACTTAAAAATAGAGTTAATAATCGAGATTCCTTGCCGATACTATAATAAAAAAGAAATCTATTCAATGAATAGCAGCATAAGATCCATTGAGTTCTCTTCGCACTCCTTTGTGAAAGAGTAGAATGAGAAAGCTAATGAATCTTAAACCCATTGATAAAAAGAAAAAAAGAGGATAAATACTATAGTTAGTGAATAAAAGAGGGTTTGGGGATAGAGGGACTTGAACCCTCACAACTTATAAAGTCGACGGATTTTCCTTTTACTAGAAATTTCATTGTTGTCAGTATTGACATGTAGAATGGGACTCTCTCTTTATCCTCGTCCGATTAATCCACTTTTTAAAAGATCTCGAAAACTATGAATTGAAGGATTTGATTACTCAATATTCGATTGGAATGGGTTCACAATAATTCTAAAAAAATTCAGAATTTTCTATTTCATAATCATTCCTAATTTCATTCTAAAAAAGAATAAAGAACCTATATTATGATATGGGTTCCGTGATTAATCGTTTGCTATGTCAGTATCTATACGTGTGTATTAGATGTATAAAGCCCTTACTTTCTCTAAATTTAGAGAGAGTTCCACTACCAACACAACGTAATCAACTCGATTCGTTAGAACAGCTTCCATTGAGTCTCTGCACCTATCCTTTTCCTTTGGATTCTAGTTCGAGAACCACTTGTTTTCTCAAAACACGGATTTGGCTCAGGATTGCCCTTTTTTAATTCCAGGGTTTCTCTGAATTTGGAAGTTACCACTTAGCAGGTTTCCATACCAAGGCTCAATACAATCAAGTCCGTAGCGTCTACCGATTTCGCCATATCCCCATTTTCCTTTTCTTTGATTGAGACCTGGATTCCTTGTGTAATTTCATCCATCTCTTAGTTTTTTTTGGAATCGTTGAATTAATTACTCGACGTAGTCTAGCAGTTCGTCTCTAGTTGACAGACCCTGCTTATTGCAATTCAGAATTGAATTGATTCTATCGTTGATGTATTTGCAATTCAATCCGAATCAATATATCCCAAAGTTTTTCTCTCCCCCACCCCCCCCCGCCTTTCTTTTTTAGAGTATTCAAAATCATACTATAACGCTTGATATTCATTCTTTTTTTTTTTTCTAATCAGAATTAGCAATTTCATTTGCTATGATTCTATGTTCTCCTTAGTGAAATATTAATCATTAAATTATTAAGAAATAACAAAAAAAACAAAATATCTCAAAAAATGTCTATAATGATCGAATGAAAATGCCAAGAAATTCGCATTTTCTCTTTATTATATCTTTCATCATATATATTATTCTTTTCTATGTATTAGATTACTCATCCGAGCCATATCAAATTGAAAATATCTGAAATCAAATTCAATATAGAAATTGGAATAGATTCTATTCTATTAGAAAAATCAATTTGCGAATTAGAGAAATAAAAAGAAAGTTCAAAAATTTCTATAATCCTATTTAAGGATATCCTCCAGTTAAGCATATCAAGTTAACTTTATCTTTATGAAGTTCTAGTATTTTTTTCTAAGTAGAACTTCCAATTTCGAACTAGTTAATAGCTAAGATTAATAATTAAGATCTGACATTTTACGGATTTCCTATACTATACATATTTCTATTTGTTACACTATTTCTGTTATGTAAGCCCACTTAGCTCAGAGGTTAGAGCATCGCATTTGTAATGCGAGGGTCATCGGTTCAAATCCGATAGTCGGCTTTTTTCTATATCGATGTTCCATGAACAAGAATCTCTCTTTTTCTCTTTTTCTCCGAATTAAATGGAGAATCCAGGATCTATTATGTGGTTCTACCTTACAATTTTGCTAGATACAAAACAATAAAATAAATAATATATATACAAAAAATCCAGATGTTGATGAAATTCCATTTTTTGTGGTACTTTAGTAGATTTTACTCTGTTTATCCTTTAGTTTAATTCAGTTTTAATTTTGATGTATTCTGTAATGTAAATACAATGAAATTAATTGTGTAAAATGAAATTTCAATAAAATAAACAAGGAGTCTTCATGTCCCGTTATCGAGGACCTCGTTTAAAAAAAATACGCCGTCTGGGAGCTTTACCAGGACTCACTAGAAAAACACCTAAATCCGGAAGTAATCTGAAAAAGAAATTCCATTCTGGGAAAAAAGAGCAATATCGTATTCGTCTTCAAGAAAAACAGAAATTGCGTTTTCATTATGGTCTGACAGAACGACAATTACTTAGATATGTACATATCGCTGGAAAAGCAAAAAGGTCAACAGGTCAGGTTTTACTACAATTACTTGAAATGCGTTTGGATAATATCCTTTTTCGATTGGGTATGGCTTCAACCATTCCTGGGGCCCGGCAATTAGTTAACCATAGACATATTTTAGTTAATGGTCGTATAGTCGATATACCAAGTTTTCGTTGCAAACCCCGAGATATTATTACTACGAAGGATAACCAAAGATCAAAACGTCTGATTCAAAATTCTATTGCTTCATCCGACCCGGGGAAATTGCCAAAGCATTTGACGATTGACACATTGCAATATAAAGGACTAGTTAAAAAAATCCTAGATAGGAAGTGGGTCGGTCTCAAAATAAATGAGTTGTTAGTTGTAGAATATTACTCTCGTCAGACTTGAACTTAACGAAAAAAGGAAAAGTTCATAGAATTTTCTTCCCCTTCCCCTTTCCCCGAACTAAATCGACCTAAGGCCCTTAATTCGTATTTTCCCATTCAACTAGCATAAATGGATTAACCCTAGGATCCTTTTTTCTTTTTTGTTCTTTCCTCTATGTGTATTTTACATACCACAGTAATTTACTATAAAAAATTTCTATTAAATAAAGGTATTATTGCTGGAATAAATTGTTATTTGATTTGATACATTGTGATCGTTAACGTTGATCAATTAAGAGAAACGGAAAGAGAGGGATTCGAACCCTCGGTAAACAAAAGTCTACATAGCAGTTCCAATGCTACGCCTTGAACCGCTCGGCCATCTCTCCTACATAATCTTATTATGGAAAATAAACTAAGTGAATAGCGAGTTTTCCTATTCCTGCAGTACAGGTACAACCACAACGGCTCGGGGGTTCCATGGTTCTATTGGAAAAATTCCTTTTCATCTAAGTGGAAGGATCCAGGATTTTTTTACTAGGAATTCCGCTCCCTCGAAAAGTTTTAGTTTGGGTTTTCCCCAAACCAAAGAAAAAGAGAATGGAAGAATTCTTCTTATTCCATAATAAAATAGAGGAACCCTAGAATTCTGTTTGCATAAGGTACGCTACGCCATACAATCGAAATCTAAAAAAGGGTATGAGACAATTAATGACTTTGAAAACGCGAAATAGCTGATGAGAGAAGTTATTGTTGAGAAATAGAAAAGTGGAATGAAATCCAATCTTAGTCAAATATTTCATATCTCTTCTTGTCCAAACAGAAGGAAAAGGAGACAATTTGAGCTGAGCGGAAAATCCATACCTCTCTTATCCATTTAGAGCATATGGATCGATCGATTTATAAGAATCGAATGTGTTTGTTTTTATGTTATTTTGTGAAGAAATGAAAACAATTCTATATAGAATGGGTTGGGAATTATGCCTAGATCCCGTATAAATGGAAATTTCATTGATAAGACCTCTTCAATTGTAGCCAATATTTTATTGCGAATAATTCCGACAACCTCAGGGGAAAAAAGGGCATTTACTTATTATAGAGATGGTGCGATTTGACTCTTTTTTTTTTTTAGCCCTACCTATACCTACACTCCAGTCTTACGAGAAAGAGCGAGGGTTCGCGGAGAGAAAACCAAATTAGTAAAGGAAACCCACGCTTGGGGAAGGTGAGGTGAACTAACAATTCCTTCTGTCGTGTATCCTCGATTGATGCGGCCTCAGATGCTTCAATTGTAGATTTGAGTATTGAGCGAAAGGTTACACCTACAGGATAGGTTCTGTATTACAGGCCAATCCTACTCTACTAGTACCATACCAATAGGCAGCATAGGGGAGAAAAGCACTACACCTAGAAATAGGAATCAACAAGAGAAAAACTTTGTTAGAAATTAGCCCTTTCCTGATCGGTATCAGGGCTGGGAAGAATGGTTGGGATAACAAACAACCATCAGGTTTGTACTTTGGATACCCCTATAACCATCAAAGATCGTTGAAGTGGCTAATTCCTCTAAATAGGAGGCGTTGAGAACAAAGAAATTCTTGGAGCTATCGTTTTCCTCTAGCATTAATAGAATTCATTGGTGTTAAGAAAAACCTCTTGCGGGAAGGTTGGCTAGAGATTTCTTGGAAAAATACCAGCCCCTTTCGGTTCATAATAAGATGGGACTAATTCTATTTTTATTCTATAGATTATTTCGCTTAGTACTATGTACAGAAGGGAGGAGCCGTATGAGATGAAAACCTCATGTACGGTTTTGGAACGGAGATTTTTTGAATAGAATGAACGACCGTAACGGATGTTGGCTCAATCCGAAGGAAATTATGCGGAAGCTTTGCAGAATTATTATGAAGCTACGCGACTAGAAATTGATCCCTATGATCGAAGTTATATACTCTATAATATAGGCCTTATACACACAAGCAATGGAGAGCATACAAAGGCTTTGGAATATTATTTCCGGGCACTAGAACGAAACCCCTTCTTACCGCAAGCTTTTAATAATATGGCCGTGATCTGTCATTACGTGCGACTATCTCCACTATAGAAAGAAGAAAAAAAAAGAAAGGATCAAATTTTCTAGTAAATACTAGAAAAAGGGCTTTCTACATAGGGATCGTCAAAACAACGATTTTGCCCTATCAGCTGTAGGAAGGAAGGACACTTCACGAGAATCAAAATAGGAAGAAAGTATGGCCTATACTACTACTCTATGGATAAAGTTCCCAAATTGATAGAGAAAGCACCGTAAAGATCCATTAGTGAGCGACTGGGTCGATACAACTAAAAAAAACTGCTTACTTATCCC